AGAAATCTTTTTTCCTTTCATTTTTCCCGTCCTTGCCTTGTATTCTATTCCTTTGTATTTGTATGCTTATTTTCTATAATTAGGAATGGTATACAAGTAATGAGTTTCAGACATCCCGCAAAATAAAAAAGAGTATAAAAAAAAAAAACAAACAAAGAAAAGACTTATAGAAATATAATTTTTTGAATCATATATCATTCTATTGATCAACAAGAATTTGGCACTTTTTCCAACTTTATTTTAAGGAATCTCTAGATCTAGAAATTCATTTCGTACAACTGAACCTTTTCAAACTGTTTCTTTTTCAGAACCAAAAAGATTTGTGCCAAAATCACAGATGCCAAGAATAACAGAAGGCCTTGGACTCGTAATGGATCTTGAAGCACTATTTCTGCGTCTCCCTGACCAAAACCTCCTACATTTGGATTACTTGTTAATGGTTGATCAAGCTTGATGGATTCACCTTCTGAAACAAGAAGTTCTGGTCCTGGAGGTATAATATCAACCACTTGACGTCCTTCTGAAGCATCAACTATGGTTATTTCATATCCCCCCTTTTCTTTACGTGCTATTCTGCTTACTATACCAGCAGATGTAGCATTATAAACTGTATTGTTACTCTTGCTACCATCAGGATAAATCTGACCCCTTCCCCTGTTCCCACCTACATATATGGGATATTTTAAGAAGTTAACGTCTTTTTTCGTAGCAGGGTCGGGGGAAAGAATAGGAAATATGATTTCACTATATTTCTGACCGGGAACAGGACCTATCACAAGAATATTTCTTTTATTAGGACGATAACACTGAAAAGAAAGATTGCCCATCTTTTCTTTCATTTCGGGAGAAATACGATCGGGGGGGGCTAATTCGAATCCCTCAGGTAAAATAAGAACAGCTCCTACATTCAAAGCTCCCTTTTTACCATTAGCAAGAACTTGTTTAAGTTGCATATCATAAGGAATTCGAACAACTGCTTCAAATACAGTATCAGGAAGCACAGCTTGCGGAACTTCAATATCCACGGGCTTATTAGCTAAATGGCAATTGGCACATACAATTCGCCCAGTTGCTTCTCGTGGATTTTCATAACCCTGCTGCGCAAAAATGGGATATGCATTTGAAATAGATGCTCGAGTTATTGCATATATCATGATCGATACATAAATGGATCGAGTCATCTGTTCTTTTACCCAAGAAAAAGTCTTTCTATTTTGCATGGTCCAATCATTGATCCCCGGAATTTCTACAATAAATTTGATAGGTAACTAGTAGAATTCCCTATCCACAAGTTTGCCATTGTATTGATTGTACTGAAAAAATTGTACTGGTGGAATATAGTATGAATACCTTGAATTGAAAAGGTATAAGTAGAAAGAATAAGTAAGATGAAAAATGATTTATTTATACATGAAGAAAGATTCTGATTTGATTGATATCAAAAGATCTAATGAATTATTCATTCATTGAATGATAAATTACTACAAGCGAAGGAGATACACGATTTAAAAAATGGAAGATCCAATATTTCACAATTGTATCTAGAATCACTGGAAAAGTGGAAACAAGACCAGATATAATCTGATCATTCTGAGCCAATCCAAAATCGTTGTAGATCGAACCAATCATTAGTTCCCAACCATGGGTCGAGTGAAATCCGATCCATAAATCAGTAACTAAAAGAATTGAAAAAGCTTTGATTGTATCACTTAAGTTATAGAGAAATTCCTGAATCCAAGAATTTAGAATGAAAAGTTCTTCATTACCCAGAAAAAAATAACCACTTAGAATAGCGAAACAGATTAGATTTGTAGAGAAATGCAAAATGATATGGAAATGAGATTCATTGTGTCTTTGGACCAATTGTATTGTTTCCTTATGCATTCCTATACGAAGCCTTTGCATATGTGTCTCCGAGTACTCCTTTATCATCTCGTCCAACAGGAATAGTTCTTCTAATTCCATAAATTTTTCTAGAACATTTTTCTCTTGAATATCATTCAAAAGGATTTCGGATTGCCTGGTATTCCACCAATTAAGAACCCAAGTTTCTAGACATTTATTAAATGAGAGAGAAACCCACCAGGGCAAAAAGAGTATAGACACAAGATATGGGAGGGAAGCCAATGCTTTCTTTTTTTTCATTCTGTATCCGTGATGTGAATTGTTAATGAACCTGTTTCATTCGTCGATTCTATCTGAGATTTCTATGAAGCACGAATTATATAACAAGAGCCTATAACTCTAACAAGAACAAGGTATCGAACCTATGGTTCTTTTCCTATTTTTGTTTTTGTGTAAGAATTGAGTCTTTGGATCTAGAATAGAACATAGAAGAAGGGCCCTTTTCGAATGAAAAAAAAAGAAGTAAATATTCTTTCCATATTCCAGAGATCTCAATTAGGCAAATTGTAACCGATTTCCTCTTCATTTCGATGAAGACTCGAAAACCCATTTGAACTAACGAATATAATTTGGATTTAAAGACGAAACCTACCGGATCCTTTAATTCTTTTATTTCTATTTCGAAAGATTTCACTGTCTAACCGCAGCGCGGGGATAGGGTATCAATTCAAAGGCCTAAAAAGAGGAATTATGTTTTACGAAAATAAAAGAAATGTTAGGATATTTGATGAATCTATACTTAATTAGACTTTTTTTTTTTACTAGTATAAAGAATGAAGCTGGACGCCATGTGTATACAAAAGAGTTTTTGTGTACAAATAGTTTCTATTCTCCTTAATCTATTTTCTTTCATTAGTTCTCTTATATTTTCTTAGTCCATATACGTCCTCCTGCTTTTGAGATGTATTAAGTTCCTTCTCTCATGCTGAGATTTCTTCTTCAGTTCATTTCAAAATACTTCAATGGGTACGCGCAAGAAATAGGCCAATTCGGCAGCTTTTTGTTCAATTTCTCGTGGAGTCAAATTCTCATCAGTACGGGTCAAGGGAATGGCTCCTTGGCCCCTGATTTCCATATAAAGGACACGGCGAGGAAAAAGACCCTCTCTCACCTCCATTCTGATTGATTGGATATCTTTCAGAAAGAAACGAAGGAAGATACGACGATTTCTTCCAGGAAATCCCCAACGAAAAAGGGACATTATCCCTTCTTTTCTATCAAATCGGTCATAACCACTACCTACATTCCATGAAATTGTGCACCACAAATAAGAACTAATGAATAGACCTGCGATCCCATAGAAAGACATCACGATCCCTTGTGGGAAAAAAAGAATTTGCTGAGACGGAAATACGGATATCAGATTTTTACCAAGATAACTGGAAGTTCCAACCACTAAGAATCCTAGTGAACCTAAAAAAAGGATAAAGGCCCAGCAAAAATTACTTGTTTTTCGAGACCCCGTTATAAGTTCTATCCATATATGTTCTGATCGCCAGTTCATACTATACTAGATCCAGTTGCATTCGATTGGAATTGAGAGAATAACTCAAATGGATTTGACTCGATTTTTATTGCTTGATCCCGAAGTAACTTTCATCAACTAGCAGCATTCCGACGGGAACCTTTAGGAAGAATTGGTTAGATACATTGAGTTTCTATTTCAAATATTTTTCAAAAAAGATTTGCTGATGATCATTTTGAATTTAATCATTTAATTGATTAAGCTATAATCGCATATACACGCATTAATGCGTATATTATGCATCGGCATACATAACAAAACAACTATTTGTTTTCGGAAAGGCCACATATAATATATCCTACCATATTACATTAAAAGAGTATCTGTATGATGATCCAGTGTTGAAAGAAATTGATGAGATTTAGTCCCATCGTATTTAAACAATCTTATTTCTTTGGACATAAAGAGATAAAGAAGCCATTGCGATTGCCGGAAAGACTAGGCCCACTAAAGGAACAAAAATAGAGGGAAAGTTCAAATCTATCATAGAATGGGTACCTCGATTTCATATTTGTACCTATTATAATTCTAAATTAGAATTATAAAGATATCTTATGATAAGTCTATCTATTAGAAACTATTAGAAAGAATATTAAGATAATCTTAATATGAAGTATTTCAGAATAAATAACGAATGTAAAACTAAATGAAGTGTACCTATTCCTCTTTCTACACGAATATGTATGAGAATCCGCTTTCATAAATTGGATTCTTCTTCTCCCATCCTTATCTTCATCGTCTTTCTATCTTTCCTTTCAAAACAAAAAAGGTGTTTTGAAAGGAAAGATAGAAAAGAGTTTCTTATGAGTTCCCGACTTTAACCAATCTTATTCAACAAAAAGGGATTCCTAGTGAAAAACGGGGGTTCTCGCTAAATAGAAAGAACTTCTATATTCTTCTTATTTGTTATTTGAATATTTCTATTTTCTTTATTTGATTTTAGATTTCTTCTTTATTTTTATTTCATATTTTATTTTATTTTTCTTTCCCGGATTTCTCGGAAGGAGAAAGAAATTCTTTTTTATCTTGTCGATAGAGGGATGCTTATTCCTAATCAGGAAGAGAGGTAGAATAAAAAAAGGATCCGGGGCAAAAAGTCATTATCCAAAACTTTTGACTCTTACTACACTTATAACTGATGTACCCAAAGAAAACACCATCTTCTTAGTTTTTTTTTTCATTATAATGAACTAAATGCTTATTCGCTACAAATAAAAATAACTGAAGCTAGTGCTATACTTCCATTTGAAAATGAAGAATTTCAATCTTTTTGAAAATCTTTTTTTAATCTTGATTCAAGGGAAGGAAACCATGTAGCTGAAATAACTCATTCAGAACACCTTTTAAAGGATTGCGTGGTACAATTGGGTCGAATAAGCCCTTATGGAATAAATACTCAGCCGCTTGTGAACCGTCGGGTACTGTCTTTTTCAATGTTTGTTCAATTACTCTTTTACCCGCAAAAGCAATGTAGGCATTAGGTTCAGCAATAATGATATCTCCCAACATACCAAAACTTGCTGTAACTCCGCCAGTTGTAGGAGATGTAAGGATTGATACATAGAATAACTTTTTCTTTGATTGATAATCATATGAAGCAGAAGATATTTTAGCCATTTGCATCAAGCTCAAACTCCCTTCTTGCATGCGTGCTCCTCCAGAAGCACACACAATAATGACAGGTAGAGATCGATTAGTAGCATACTCGATCAAACGGGTGATTTTCTCACCTACTACAGATCCCATACTACCTCCCATAAACTGAAAATCCATAACTCCAATTGCTATGGGAATACTATTTAATTGACCTACGCCCGTTTGAACAGCTTCAGTTAAACCCGTTTTTCTTTGATAAAAAGAGATGCGATCTATATAAGGTTCCTCCTCTGAATGAAATTCAATGGGGTCCATAGAGACCATATCTTCATCCATAGGCTCCCAAGTGCCAGGATCAATAAAGAGTTCAATTCTATCTGAACTACTCATTTTCAAATGATATCCGCAGTGTTCACAAATATTCATTTTTGAACTAAAAAATCTTTTATAATTTAATCCATAACAATTCTCACATTGAACCCATAACTGCTTGTATTTTGTATTTATATCGAAATCATTAGATCTTTCTCTTATATTGAAATAACTGCTACTAGTTTTGATACTAGAATTTCCACTTTCAATACTACTTATACTTTCCGTACAAATGAAACTAGAAATGTAACTGTCGATACCACTGTAAATGTCACTCTTAAGACTGATTTCAAAACGAAGATAACTATCAATGCAACTATTAATGTGATTATTCCAATTAGATTGAGTATCATACATGGAATCATAATAGTAGTAATTACTACTATTAGATCCACTATTCAAATAACTAGGAAAAAGAATCTCTAGTTCACTCAAAGAAGAACTAGCATTGTCAATATCAAAAATCTGATTTTCAATATCAAGATATACAGAATAAGTGTCACCATTACTATTTCTAACTAAAAAAGTATGATCAGAGATCAAACTCCAAAGATTCCTGCTATCAAATAAATAATTTAGATAATTAATATTACTGAAACTAGAACTGTGCCAACTAGTAATCTTTTTCTCCGCATCATTTAGAATAGTTTCTTCACTTCCACTGGTATGTCCAAGAGCATCAAGACTATCCATTGATTTACTTAGTCCACACCTATGTTCTAACTTCTTGTTAGACAACATCGAATTGAACCAACATTTTTCCATAGATTCTTTCCGCCCCCTATTTTATGAGAACCTAATACTAATAGATGAATAGTCATTCGATGAAGAAAAAATCATTTTACTCTTTCTTTTTTCTTTCTCATCAGAATTCAAATGAAGCATATGATTATGATCCAATCATTAAGATTGTTAATGAAAAACGAGCGAGTCTTGAAAAGATCTCCTTTTGAGGAATCTGGTGAATCTCTGGTGAATCATTTCAATATTATGATAGAATCTTTTCCTCAAAAAAAGATATATAAAGACAGGTTTCTCTCATGTAAAACTTTCAATTCTCATCAAAGAGATACATAGTTGTTTCTTCCCATAAATTCAAAATGAATTCTCGTCTCGTAGAATCTCGTGTCATATAGTCAAATAAGAAAATGAGTTTCTATTACAACAGGGAATGAAAAAGACAATATACAGGATAGGGGTAGAAGGGATCCTTCCCTTGGCTTGATCTATGGCCTGAAACTAAGGAATATAAAATGATCCACCAATCCAATCCCAAGGATCCATAATTCAGCCTATGGATCCAACAATAAAGAATAGAATAGATAAGTTGTTTAGTCTTCCTTCGATCTTATCTTCTTATGTTTATATTTTGTATATACTTGTATATCGTATTGTATATCTATCGTAAGGTCTGTACATATAAAAGATATATGCAAATACACAAAGACCCTCATAGTTCATAGTATTATAGGATTAGTATAAGATGTCTTTCTTTTTATTCGGCCCAATCTTTCTTTTTTTTGAGGAAAAGAAAGATTGGGCCGAGTTTCATTGCAATCAATTAGGAGAACAAACAGGAATTGCTAAATTATACGCGCTTATTTTGTATCTTTATCTAGCTTATCCACTGGCTCGAACTCGAATGTGATCTCTTTCCATACTTCACAAGCAGCGGCTAGCTCAGGACTCCATTTGGCAGCTTCACGAATAATATCATTACCTTCACGAGCAAGATCACGTCCCTCATTACGAGCTTGTACACATGCTTCTAAAGCCACCCGATTAGCTACTGCACCGGGTGCATTTCCCCAAGGGTGCCCTAAAGTTCCTCCACCGAACTGTAGTACGGAATCATCCCCAAAGATTTCGGTTAGGGCAGGCATATGCCAAACATGAATACCCCCTGAAGCCACGGGCAGAACACCTGGCATAGAGACCCAGTCTTGAGTGAAAAAAATACCACGACTTCGATCTTTTTCAATAAAATCATCACGTAACAAATCAACAAAACCCAAAGTCATCTCACGTTCCCCTTCCAGTTTACCCACTACTGTACCAGCGTGAATATGATCTCCACCAGACATACGTAATGCTTTAGCTAG